AATAGAGGAAATAAGAAAAAGATCTTTTTTTTTTCGTTCCTATTCTTCTTTTTGAAAAAAAAATAAGGGGGGGGTTTCAAAAAAAGGATTATTTCGTTCCTGATAGTCATTTTTGAATCTGTGGATAGGAGTATACTCTGAATCGGAATCGTGGGTAGTACTGCTTGATCATTTCTACTAACTTAAAGCCCCAATTACTATTCTTTTTATGTTATGTAAAAATTCCTTTTGGATAATTTACATAAAAAATCTCCATTACTAATCCTTTATGTATTTTGGTGTTCCTAACCATCCACTGATTTTTGCTCAATCACCCGTTATGGTAATACATAGAAACGATAGTGAAAACTCTATGTGGTTGATCTTTTGAGTTGAGCCCGCTTCAAGCCAGGATGACTAATCAACCAATCTTGGGGTAAAAGTCTTGCTTCTATTTACTTTTTTTTTTATTCTTGTACGTAGGAAATGAGACTCAATCTTTTTACTGCTAATTTCTAAGCTGTTTTCTTTCACTCATACAACTATCTGATTTAGGTCATCAAACTGAATGATGAATAAAAAAAGGAGATATCTATTCAATTTCTTTTCGAAAAAGAAAGGAATAAAGAAAAGTTTCTGTTTTAACGAATCGCACGTAGAGATATTGATAACACACAAAGGGTTAATGGTATTTCATAACTAATCGATTGAGCAGCGGCTCGTAGACCACCTAAAAAAGAATATTTATTATTTGATCCATATCCTGACATAAGGAGTCCAATGGGAGCAATACTGGAAATGGCAATCCATAAAAAAACACCGATATTGAGATCAGATAAAACAAGGTGATAACTAAAAGGAATTACTGAATAACTTAGTAAAATTGATATAACTGCTATGGATGGTCCTATACTGAATAAACGAGTATCTCCTCTAGATGGAAAAAGATTCTCTTTGAAAATAAGTTTTGTCCCATCTGCTAAAGCTTGAAGAATTCCCCAAGGACCGGCGTATTCGGGACCAATACGTTGTTGTATTCCTGCAGATATTTCTCTTTCTAACCACACAATTACGAGTACACCTATTGTGATTCCCAATACAAGAGTCAAAATAGGGAAAAACATCCCTATGATTCCATAGACTTCTTTTAAAGATTCCAATCTAGAAAAAGAATTTATATCTTGTACTTCTGTTGTATCAATTATCATTTTAACGATCAACTTCTCCCATAATGATATCTATGCTACCTAGTATTGTCATAATATCGGCCAATTTCATTCTTTTAACTAACTGAGGAAGAATTTGCAAATTAATAAAACCAGGTGGACGAATTTTCCACCTCCAAGGAAAACCACTCTGATCTCCTATTAAAAAAATTCCCAATTCTCCCTTTGGGGCTTCAACTCTTACATAAAGTTCTTGCTTCGGTAATTCAAAAGTAGGAGAAGGTTTTTTACTAATGAATCGATATTCAAAATCATTCCATTCTGGATCCCTTTCTCTAGCAAAGAATCGGGTTTCTAAATTCTCATAGGGTCCCCCTGGAATTCCTTCCAGAGCCTGTTGAATAATTTTTATCGATTCCCTCATTTCAGCGATTCGGACTAAATAGCGAGCTAATGAATCTCCTTCTTTTTGCCAATGGATTTCCCAATCCAATTCGTCGTAACATTCATAATGATCAACTTTACGAAGATCCCATTGGATTCCGGAAGCTCGTAGCATTGGTCCCGATAAACCCCAATTTATTGCTTCTTCTGGACCAATAATGCCTACCCCCTCAACTCGTTCTAAAAAAATAGGATTTCGCATAATAAGTTTTTGATATTCAGAAACCGCTGTTAAAAAATAATCACAGAAATCCAAACATTTATCTATCCATCCATAAGGTAGATCAGCCGCTACTCCTCCGATACGAAAATAATTATGCATCATTCTCATACCGGTGGAAGCTTCGAATAGATCATATACTAATTCTCTTTCTCTGAAAATATAGAAAAAAGGAGTCTGTGCACCAATATCTGCCATAAAGGGGCCAAGCCATAACAGATGAGAAGCTATACGACTCAACTCTAACATAATTACTCTGATATAACTGGCTCTCTTAGGTACTTGAATGTTTCCCAACTGTTCTGGTCCATTTACGGTTATTGCTTCTGTGAACATAGTAGCTAAATAATCCCAACGTGTTACATAAGGCAGATATTGTATAACTGTTCGATTTTCCGCAATTTTTTCCATTCCTCTGTGTAAATAACCCAATATTGGTTCACAATCAATAACATCTTCGCCATCTAGAGTAAGGATGAGCCGAAGAACACCATGCATTGATGGGTGGTGAGGTCCCATATTGACTATCATGAGGTCTTTTCTTGTAGTTGTTACATTCATAGGTTATTCCTCGATTCATTCTTTCATGAATTGCTGAAAATGAAAAGAAGTTCATTAAAATTTAAGATCTAATAAAAAAATAAAATAATTCAAATTCCTTTTTCAATTAACGAGTTTTTGATTCCCGAATATCCAGCTGACTAATTAATTCTTTATAATGTACTCTATTTTTCTTTGACAAATAATAGAGCAGTCGTTGGCGTTTTCCCAGGATTTTACGTAGACCTCTCTGAGATAAATAGTCTTTTCTGTGCAATTCCAAATGTGAAGTCAGTCTTCGTATCTTATTGGTGAAATGAAATACTTGAAATTCAACGGACCCCCTGTTTTCTTCTTTTTCTTCTTGTGAAATAACTGAAATGAATGAATTTTTTACCATAAAACGGATTTTCTATCCTCTTTTTTTTTTATGGATTTTACTGATCAGTAAGAATAATGCTAGTCATTTTAATTTAGTATACACAATAATCTTAATTTCTTTATGAACTCCTAATTTTATCAAATAAAATTAATCAATCCAATTTTCTTTTCAATTTTATTCGTATACGAATATGAAAATTCGTATAGGAATAGGAAAGGATGATATATTTCTACATTTCGAAAAGATACAAAATTTTGGATCTAATCTAATAATAAAATAAAAAATAAGAAGATTCCGTTAATCATTTATAGATCTATTGGATATTGATACATGCATTGATCATGTATCAGACTGGAAGGTAAGACAATACATGGGTGCAACTATTTGTTTCATATACCATACATATATGGTACAGAATATATATGAAAAACGCATCATTAACAAATTTGCAATCGTGGATACATATTTATCCTTATCATACTGAAGCGGCTCCCATTATTGGTATCAAACCAATATCGATTCATACAAGATAAATCTTCTAATCGAGAATTAGGACAAAGAACGAACTTTAATTTAATTAGTTTCTTTTTATCAAAATGTTTTCTTTTATCCAAAACAAAGTTTTTTACGTTGTTGCAAAATACTGGATTTTTATGAATACCATCTCTCTTCCGTGAATTGAAACAAATTAGAATTCTTAATTCTTTACGTCCTTTAGTGGATAAAACTTTTTCGGGAACAAAGAACAAATCATAATGATTTTTGTATCTATTTTCAGCCATTCTTTGATGTCTTTCAATGGATTTATCCAAATTAATCTTAGCAATATAGCTTTTTTCTCGGTATCTTTGATTAATTTGGGGCTTACTCTTATGAACCAATGAAATATTTAGACTTTGGTACATAATAAATTGTCCGTCATTTTTTATAGACAAACGAACTGGTTCGATAATTAATATACCCTTTTTCATTAATTCTGTAAGAGTTAAATCCTTTTGAATCATCAGAATATCTAAACTCATTTCTCCCCTTTGAATAGAGGATATAGCAATTTCTCTTGGATTTATCAGTCTAAGTAGGAGACAATATACTTTGATATTATTGATCATTCTTTGATTTAAAGAATCATCCCATCTCAATTGAAAACGTAAATACCTTTTTAGGAAGAAATTAAGTTCTGCTTCCGTGTTGCTCTTATATTGCTTTTTCTTTATACGTTTTTTCATATCTGAGCTTGCATAATCTTCTTCAATAGCTTTTTCTTGGTTTGAGAGAAGTGATCCAAGGTTCGCTTGATTTTGTGCATCTGATTCAAGATTATCTCGACTTGCGGATTCTTTTTCTTTTTGATTTCGATTCTCTAATTTAATCAATTTTTTTTCATTCGAAAATCGAAAAAGATTCCTTTTGTTCTTTCTAGTGATGTTTTTATTTTCACTACCATTTTCATTAAAATTTAAAAGAAGTAGTTGGATTGGTATGATCCACGGTCTCATAATATATGCATTATAAAGCAGCACAAATTCTGGAAAGAACCAAAGTTTCAGATTCGATATGGGACGACTTAGTATTTCTTCATTCATTCCGATCCAATCAAAAAGGTCTTTTTTTTTGTTGGATGCCGTAATTCCTCTATTTTGGGAAATTTTAAGATAAAAAAGACCTTTTTGATCCATTTTATCAATTATTTGATAATTATTAATCCCAGTATTAGTATTTTTATTACCATTGGTATCGATATCGATCCAGGACTCAATATCGACTTTATTTCGAAGACAAAAATCGAAAATTCTCCAATCAAAATATTTTCTATCTGTAAATTTATCCAGATTCATAATAGCATCATCTTCTAAATTAATAGGAATAATACCTCCTGTCATATCAACGAATTTACCCTTTTTATATATCTTATTGTAATTATAACAAATCTCTTGTTTATTATTTAAACGTAATGGTGATACAGAAATATGTGAATCCTTCTTATTTTCATAATTAATCGATTTATATGAAAAAAGGTCATATTTATAGTATTGTTGAAAGTTATATTTTGAATTTGATTCAAAATCATTTAATTTTTTGTAATTAATTAATATTAATCGATCTTTTTCATCTGAATGCTTTTTGTTTAAATCTTTATTTTGCACTATACGGGTTTGATTGAATCTATTTCGCCATTTGTGTGGTACTAATCGATACCATCTAATCGGAGATAAATCATATTGATAATGAACCCTTAACCAGTTTTTCCATTGAATCATTCCCGAATTCCAAATATTTTTATGTTTTAATTCAGAATGAAAAATTCCTTGTGTTTCAAAATAATCCTTTATTTTATTCTTAAGAAAAAGAGATGTTCCGTGATATTGATATTGACGGACATATCTTAACTTATACAAGTTACGAATTTGCGTTTGATATAATTGGTAAAATACATATGCTTGTGAGAATGAGGATAAAAAAATCTTTGATTTTTTATTACTAATATCCGAAATTGATTTTTTTATAGTCCAAATAAAACGAATTGTATTTTTATTTCTTTTATCAATTTTTTCTTTATTTCTTTCATTATTGTAAATGTATTTATCAATCATTTTTTTTGAATTATCAAAAAAAAGTTGTGTAGTGATCCTCGAAATATTAATGATACAGAGAAGGATATCTATGTATATCCTTTCAATTAAAAATTTGAAAAAAGAATATGATTTGTGGATTAATCGAACATTTCTTCTTTTGAATTTCTTTAATTTCTGCCAAATATTTTTTATTGATGCTAATAGTTTAGTAGGATAACTTCTTTTATTATAACTAATATTTATATTGATTTCCGGAGTTAAAAATCCTTTCTTCTTATCTTTTGTAATTTTTTCTATTTGATTCCTGATTGTGCTGGTTCTATCAGCCAGATCTTTCATTTTTTTTTCTGTCAAATTCATAAATAGAATTTGAATGGACGATTCATTAATCATCCCATTACTGATTATCCCATCTTTTTCTTTTTTAGTTTCACTCAATTCATATATTTCTCTTAATCCAAATAATTGAATTGGGTTTCTTTTTGAAAGTTCTTTTATTATTCCTTTTAAAAATAGAATGTTTTTCATGACCCATTTTTTTCTTTCTTTTGAAAGGTTTAAAAAAAAATGGATTCTTTCTTTTAAAACCTGTATAACTAAAAAAGAATTCTTTTGCAATTTGATAATTTTTTTTCTGAGTTCTTTAAAAATGGGTTCAAAAAATGAACGTTGTTTTCTGGGAGAACCAAAAGGAAGTTCAGTTTCCATTCCCCAAACTGTTAAAAAACAAAAATCGTTTTTTTGCCCTTTATTTCTCAGCGGATCTTTCTGGGGGGGTGACACCTTAGATCTGTGCCAAGGTTTAAGGCAAAAAGGAAATAGGATCTTTATCTGAATACCGTCTGTCAACCAATTTTTTGGAAATTCGGTTTCTGATAATTGAACACCATTATAGGTGCATTTAACATGCATTTCTCTATTCCAATCTTTTAAGTCCTCGGACCACTCGGGAAATTGAAATAATAACATACGGGCTATATTTTTAGCTATTATCAATGAAGGGAATAGAATATATTTTCTAAGAAAAGATTGGGTTACTAATAGGGATCCTCTTATTACTTGAACAAATAAAATGCTATCCCAGGCTTCCGCTATTTCTATTCGTGCTTTCTCTTCTCTTTTGTATTCTTCTCTTTTTTCTTCCTCTTTTTTTTTCTCACTTTCTTTTGTCTTTTCCTCCGTATAATCCGAAATTCTTAATTCTGTTGTTTTTTTATACATCCAGTTTTTCAAAATGAATTTTATCATCCCGGAGATATCAAAAGAAAAAAGGGGTTTGTCTATTCTGTCCAAAAAAAGAGTAGAATGCACATTTGCTTGAAAGAATTCACAAGTAACTGTTTTACGTCTTTGAGCACGCATAGAGCCTTTGATTATGTCTCGACGAAAATCCGATTGTTGTGAATAACGTATCAAAGCCACTTCGTCGGCTTGATCAGGATTATTAGTATTTTTGCTATTAGCATCAGTATTTTGATGGTTATCAGTAAAAATCACTACACGTTTGGCTTTTCTGGAACGAATCTGATGATCCTCTGCCACGTTTTCTTCGTTTTCTCCCTCCTGTTGTTCCAAATCGTTGATTAATTTGTATGACCACGGAGGAACTTTTTTATTTATTTCTTTTATTCCAATAGATTTTTTTTTACTTCTTTTAGTCTTGGGCTCAGTTATAACTGCGTTGAAGAAAATTTTCAAAATTTTTATTTGATCTTCTGAATTAATTCTTCCTTGTTCAGTTTCTGGAAATGGAAATAAATAAAGTTTTTTTTCTGTTGATAATGAATTTCTATCAAATGCATCTATTTGTTTTTCCAAGTTTTCCTGATCAGTATTAAAAAGTATAACATGAATCTTATTTATCCAACCTGTCTCGATGTGATTTTTTATAGAAATTTTATTTAGGATTGGGGATGAAAAAAAAAATTTGACCCTTCCACGACAGGGCCCTTTCAAAAAAGGATCATATATTTTAGGCAAGTATTCTTTTTTATTTTCATCATTACACAATCTAGTTATTTTTTCGAGTACATCTAGAGTAATGGATCCTTTATTTCGAGTTTCCATTCGATTTCGAAATTCTTTGCTCAAGTTGTTCTTTTTTTGTTCATTGGTATAAATCCAATGATCATACAATTCATCAGAGGGTAGTTTTTTTCTTGTCAACAAAGAAATTTTTTTTTGTATCATTTCCAA